GTTCCTCATTATTGTTTGCTCGCGGTAATTGTGGCCGATCGGGAGAATTGATGACTGCATCTTTGATGCACTGCTAGTACATCATTTGAGAATGATTAATTGGCTAATTGTAAATAGCCCCAGGGGCTATTTACAAGGGATTATCCCGGATCTACGCCAGGTATTGACGGTGATTCTCAAATATCGCAGAACAGAATGTGATACGATGAGATAGAATGCAATAGAAACAAAGAAAGGGAACGGGTTACCTACTCCTAACGGTCAAAACGAGCCCTTTCATTCAATTCTTCATTTTTTAATAAAAAATGAATCAAATCTCCCCAAGTAGGATTCGAACCTACGACCAATCAGTTAACAGCCGACCGCTCTACCACTGAGCTACTGAGGAACAACGGGTGATTCGATCTCATAAAGTTCAACTACCGTTCTCAACCCACGAACAATATGAGTCCGAAGCTTCCTTCGTAACTCCCAGAACTTCTTCGTAGTGGCTCCGTTCCATGCCCATTTCATAGGGAACCTCAAAACGGTTCTATTTCATTATACATTATATTATAAAATATCATTATAAAATTATAAAATAATAATAATAAAATATAATTATATAATTTATAAAATATTATATCTATATTATATTCCAATTCCATTCATTTAATATCTCTTTGGAATCATTGACATAAGAGATGTCATTTATGGTCTTTTGATTTCTATATATTTAGAGTCTATTCTTATAAACTCAAAAACAAAAAATAAATTAATAAAAAGATTAATAAAAAAAATAAATAAAAAAAGAGATAAGACGAGATTCGCCCTCCCCCTACTAAATATTTAATTACTTCGCCCGCAAAGAAACTTATAACCCCAACACTGTTTGTAATTCCATCAATTATGCGTCTATCAAAAAAATGAGTTAGTTTAGCTAATCCTCTTATACTCCGGATTACAACCCTTGTGTAGAAAAAATCTATATAACCACGATTATACGACCAGTTATATATAACATTTACTATTTGGTCCAAAAAAGCTCTTTTAGGACCTATTTTAACAAATGAATTGATTAAGTCCAAATTTTTGAAAGATGAATAAGCAGACCCATAAAAAATGGATGCTACAAATATTCCGAAAAAAGCTATACTTACTGAAAAAAATACATTTGTCAAAAATTCATACCAGTCTACGAAATGGTCCGAATTTGGATGTAAAAGATTTTTCGATGGAGCCAACCATTTCGATAATAGATCAAAATGGATTTCCCCTTGACCAAAAGCAATTCCTATGAATCCAACAAACAGAGTAAATACTACCAATATAAGCAAAGGAAATAACATAGTATTGTCCGATTCGTGGGGATACATAGAAGTATATTTTTTCAAAAAACGAGTAGTAAAGTATCGCATCCGATTTATTACATTCCCATCAAATTGATATGTATTTTTAGGAAAAAAATAAACGCTTTCATTATTATTCATTGTCGTTGAGAAAAGTAAATTTATGTTGATCGTCTTAGGTACTTCTTTTCCCCATAAAGATATTGAATAAAATGAGTTATTTTGAGTTCCACTATAATTTTGAAAATTAACATGTAAATACCCTTCAAAGGTAAGCAAATACACCCGAAACATATAAAATGCGGTTAGTCCTGCTGTAAAATAAGCTATTACTGCAAAAATGGGCGAATACAACCAACTTTCACTAAGAATTTCATCTTTGGACCAAAAACAAGCAAGAGGTGGAATACCACAAAGAGAAAGTGTACCTAATAAAAACGTAGTTCTTGTAATTGGAACATATCTTGTTAAACCGCCCATAAGAACCATATTCTGACTTTTATCGGGTGAATATCCAACAAGTGGTTCCATTGAATGAATAATGGATCCGGATCCCAAAAACAATAATGCTTTAGAATAGGCATGAGTGATCAAATGAAATAAAGCAGCTCGATAAGAACCTAGCCCTAGGGCTAACATAATATAACCCAATTGAGACATTGTAGAATAGGCTAAACTTCTTTTAATATCTCTTTGAGCAAGAGCAAAAGTAGCTCCTAATAATAGTGTTATTACACCTATCAAAGAAATGATATTCATTATGTAAGGTATGCTTGTGAAAAGAGGAAGAAGCCGAGCCACAAGAAAAATTCCCGCCGCTACCATAGTAGCAGCATGTATAAGAGCCGAAATAGGAGTGGGTCCCTCCATGGCATCAGGTAACCATATGTGAAGAGGAAATTGTGCGGATTTTGCAACTGCACCAAGGAATAATAGGAAGGCACACAGAGTAGCAAATAAAGAATTAACCTCATTACTATAAATCAACTTATTAAATGTTTCGAACAAATCCCGAAATTCAAAACTTCCTGTTATCCAATAAAAACCTAGGATTCCCAATAACAAACCAAAATCCCCTACACGATTGGTTACAAAAGCTTTTTGGCAAGCGCTTGCTGCAATTGGTCGTGTAAACCAAAAACCTATCAATAAATACGAACACATTCCTACCAATTCCCAAAAAATATAAATTTGTATCAAATTTGAACTAGTAACTAATCCCAACATCGAAGCATTGAAAAAACTCATATAAGCAAAAAATCTCAAATATCCTTGATCATGAGACATATAATTGTCACTATAAATAAGAACCCAAATTCCAACAGTAGTGATTAATATTAACATTATAGAAGTAAGCGGATCAATAAAGTATCCGAACTCCAAGGAAAAATCATTATTGATGGTCCAAGACCATAGATATTGATAAATAAGACTTCCGTTTATTTGTTGAATAGACAAATTGACCGAAAAAACCATAGCTATGCTTAGCAGTAAAATACTAGGAAAAGCCCACATACGACGAATATTTTTTGTTGCCGTTGGAACAAGTAGAAGTCCAAATCCTATTGACATAGTAACAGGGAGTGGAAGAAAAGGTATTATCCATGCATATTGATATGTATGTTCCATAAGAAAGCAATTTTAATTTTTTTTTTTTCTTATTAATTTAATTGTAATTGTTTCCGATTCACCAACTCTTATCTACTTCTATTTCGGAAAGAACAAGAATAAAAGAAATCAGCAAAAAAATTATGAAAAACTCAAAGAATTTAATTCTTAATTGATCTGATTTTTCCCATATATTATTAAATATTCCCATATATTATTAAATAATTCAAAAAGCTCCAATTTGTTTGATCAAATGATATGATCAAATGACTAGGTAAAAAAAGCGATTACCCGGTTATTCACTAAAGAAAGATAAATTTTTATTAAATTTAAATTAAGATCCAAAAAATATAAAATTTTTAATTATTCTACCGTTTTGGTGATTTATAACCATATAGTATAGTAAAAAAAGTTCCACCAACACAAAAAAAAAAAAATTGAAATCATTTTAAATTATATAAGGAGATGGGGAAAGAGGCTTAATACTTTTTATTTATTAAATAAATGTATTATAAAAATAACAGACTAAAATCAAATATGAGTTAGTTGGAAACTTTTTTGTTCTTTTTGAATGGCAATCAACTTCTTTTTAGTGATAATTGATACCGTAAACACAGATTCAGATGGGACTATAAAATAAATAAACAATCAATACTAGCCCTTTCTTGATTTGAAGATTGTATTTGTACGTAATAGAGATACGAAAAAAAAAAAAGCATAAAATAAACTAGAACTAGAATAAGAAAAGATTTTTATCAAAAGAAATTTTCTTTTCTAGTACAAAGACTGCATGGGATGTGCACAAAACAAATCAATAATATATTTTTTGTTTGTTAGGTAAGAAACTCTTTTTTTTTATGTTATGCAAAATTTTTATCTATGTAATAAGTTAAGTAAAGTATAGATAATAAATAATGAAAAAGGACCGATCCTTTTTGAACAATACATGTCTTTCACATCCAATGAAAAAAATGACTAATTCCTTATTTTTGAATGGCAGTTCCAAAAAAACGTACTTCTATGTCAAAAAAACGTATTCGTAAAAGTATTTGGAAGAAAAAAGGATATTTGGCTGCGCTAAAGGCTTTTTCTTTAGCTAAATCAGTATCCACAGGATATTCAAAAAGTTTTTTTGTGCGACAAACAAGTAATAAGGCTTTGGACTAATCTGAATTGACATAGTTCAAATAATTAATAATTAAAGCTTTTATTTATTTTATAAAATGAATGGAATGGGTCGCATTAAATTAATTTGTGTTTTGTTTTAAATTCTTCAATATGAGCTAGAACTAACTGTTGTGATATGTAGAAGAAGATTTTCTCTGTTTATTATAACTAGGCTGGCTTTAACTATTATTATTTTTCTATTTTTTCTTTTAATTTAAATTAAAAGAAAAAATAGAAAAATAATATACGAAGTTTCGTTTTTTTTTTTTTCATTATACTATAATTTAATTTCCCGAGATGGTAATTTTGACTTACGACACTAACTTTTTACAAAAAGTGCATTTATTTTAAAATATAAACCTTTTTGTGAAAAGTAAATTACAATAGAGATTGCAACTCTTTTTTGTTATATGTCTAGTCCAATACCTAATTGATTTGTTTGGTAAATCCTCCCATATATGTTATACACAACAAGGAATACAATTAGTAATACAATTTAATGATACCGAGTTACGTAATATGTAAATAAAAAAAAAATAATAATTAATTTCAATTTAAACAATACAATATTACATTAAATCCTTGAGTCTCGACGATTCAAGATGAATGAGCTATTATTATTTCAAGCAAGCCGCCATGGTGAAATCGGTAGACACGCTGCTCTTAGGAAGCAGTGCTAGAGCATCTCGGTTCGAGTCCGAGTGGCGGCATCCTCTAAAAATAACATTATAAATCCTATAATTTATTTAATTCCATATTTGAATTCTGTATGTAATTGGACTCCTTCTTTTATGATATTTGTAACTTTAGAACATATATTAAATCATATCTCTTTTTCGATCATTTCAATTGTAATTACGATTCATTTGATGACCTTTTTCGTCCACGAAATCGTGGGATTATGTGATTCGTCGGAAAAGGGGATGATAGCTACTTTTTTGTCGATAACAGGATTATTAGTTATTCGTTGGATTTATTCGGGACATTTCCCATTAAGTAATTTATACGAATCATTAATGTTCCTTTCGTGGAGTTTCGCTATAATTCATATGATTCCATATTTTAGGAATCATAAAAATAAAAACGATTTAAGCGCAATAACCACACCAAGTGCTATTTTTACTCAAGGCTTCGCTACTTCGGGTCTTTCAACTGAAATGCATCAATCCGCAATATTAGTACCTGCTCTACGGTCCCATTGGTTAATGATGCATGTAAGTATGATGTTATTGAGTTATGCAGCTCTCTTAGTTGGATCCTTATTTTCAATTGCTCTTCTAGTCATTACATTTCAAAAAAATATCGAAAGTTTTGGTAAAAACAAGAATTTTTTAATTAGGTCATTTTTCTTTAGTGAGATCGAATGCTTGAATGAAAACAGAAATATTTTACAAAATACTTCTTTTTCTTCTTTTAAAAATTATTACAAATATCAATTGGTACAAAGATTGGATTATTGGAGTTCTCGTGTCATTAGTCTAGGGTTTACTTTTTTAACTATGGGCATTCTCTCTGGAGCAGTATGGGCTAATGAAGCATGGGGATCCTATTGGAATTGGGACCCTAAAGAAACTTGGGCATTTATTACTTGGACCATATACGCGATTTATTCACATACTAGAACAACCAAAAGTGGGCAAGGTACGAATTCGGCAATTGTGGCTTCTATAGGATTTCTGATAATTTGGATATGCTATTTTGGGGTTAATCTATTAGGAATAGGACTGCATAGTTATGGTTCATTCATATTAACTTAGATACTAATTTATTAATTTAGATACTAATTTAGTTTAGCATCTAATTGAATAAACTTATTGAAGAATAAATAAAAAAAAATCGTCCCACAGATAAAGAAAAAGAAAGTTTGTGTAAGTTTTTTTGAGAACCGTTTGACTCAAAAAGTCAAGCGGTTCTCAAAAAAACTTGAGATGTAATGCATCCCATTACAATTCCAATTCACTTCCCATAATGATAATTTTCTGTTTTATTCATGAAGACTATCTATCATAATAATTAGATAGAATAGCTTGTACCTTGTCAACTGATAATGAAATAACCAAATCGGGATAAATACCAATCGCTATTACGGGTAAAAAGATACAGATCGAAACAAATAGTTCTCGTGGTCCAGAATCCACAAAAAAAGAGTTTGGAAGATTGAATAACTTGTATCCATAGAACATCTGGCGTGACATAGATAATGAATAAATAGGAGTTAATATCATCCCAATTGCCATTACAAAAGTAATTAGTATTTTTGGTATTAAAAGATATTTTGGACTGGTAATTATTCCAAAAAATACTACTGATTCCGCAACAAAACCACTCATTCCGGGCAATGCAAGAGAAGCCATTGAGAAACTACTGAACATAGTAAAGATTTTTGGCATTGGAATGGATATCCCTCCCATTTCGTCAAGATAAACAAGACGTATTCTATCACAACTTGTTCCCCCCAAGAAAAAAAGGGCAGCACCAATAAATCCATGAGAGAGTAATTGTAAAATAGCTCCATTAAGTCCTGTGTTGGTTATTGAACCAATTCCTATAATTGTGAAACCCATGTGAGATATGGAAGAATAGGCTATTCTCTTTTTTAAATTGCGTTGACCGAGAGAGGCTGAAGCGGCATAAATTATTTGTATTGTTCCCACTATTACTAACCATGGGGAAAATATGGAATGAGCATGGGATAAAAATTCCATATTAATCCGAATCAATCCATATGCTCCCATTTTTAATAAGATTCCGGCTAGAAGCATACATGTACTGTAATGTGCTTCCCCATGGGTATCTGGTAACCATGTATGTAGGGGTATAATCGGCGACTTGACAGCATAAGCAATAAGAAAGCCAAAATATAATATTATTTCCAATGCTACAGGATACGATTGATTAGCTAATGTTTCAAAATTTAATGTTGGTTCATTGGAACCATATAAACCCATACCGAGAACTCCTATTAAAAGAAAAATGGAACCCCCGGCAGTGTATAAAATAAACTTTGTAGCCGAGTACAGACGTTTTTTCCCCCCCCACGTGGATAAAAGCAAATAAACAGGAATTAATTCTAATTCCCACATGATAAAAAAAAGTAAAAGGTCTCGAGAAGAAAATGATCCTATTTGACCACTGTACATTGCTAACATCAGAAAATGAAACAATCGCGAATCTCGAGTAACTGGCCAAGCCGCTAAAGTAGCTAAAGTAGTGATAAATCCTGTCAATAAAATAGGTCCTATTGAAAGTCCATCGATCCCCAGTCTCCAGTGAAAATCAAAAATATTTATCCATTTAAAATCCTCTTCTAATTGGATTAACGGATCGTCCAATTGAAAATGATAACAGAATGCATAGGTCGTTATAAGAAGTTCCAATAAACATATACCCATAGTATACCATCGAACTACCTTATTTCCCCTATGCGGGAGAAAAAAAATGGAAGAGCCCGCGAATATAGGAAAAACAACAATTATTGTTAACCAAGGAAAATAACTCGTGGTAAAGACAAGATACGCTTTGACCACAAAAACCCGTACTCAATATCAATAAAATAAATTTTTATTTAATTCTGAGCACGGGTTTTTGTCAGTAAAGAGGAATCAAATGATTCAAGTGGATTTTTTTATAACGTATCAATAAGCTAGGGCCATACTGCGAGTTGTCTCATGCCATAAATAAACACGGACACTCAAAAAATCTGTTGGACAGGCGGATTCACATCTCTTACAACCTACACAGTCCTCGGTTCTTGGAGCGGAGGCAATTTGCTTAGCTTTACATCCCGGCCAAGGTATCATTTCCAAAACATCCGTAGGGCAGGCCCGTACACATTGAGTACACCCTATACATGTATCATAAATCTTTACTGAATGTGACATTGGATCTATAAGCTTCAGTTTTGAACATAAAAATTTTCGATCTGGTTCTGGTAAAATAAATAATAAATAAATCCATATATTGTAGACACCAGACGAATCAGTGGTTTATCAGAATTTTTTTAGAATCTATATACTTCTGGATCTGTTCATGAGAAGAGGGCCGAGAGACTTTGATTTCTATTTCACCAAACATAATGATATGAATTGTCCATATTACATGCTAATACTAACTAGTACTAATAAAATAAAACTATAAAAACCGGCGAATATAACTGATAAAATAAAAAATATTAATATTAATTATGTTAGTACTAATTAATCATATTTTATAATAAACTATAAAATTATGAACATAATCATAATATTATGAACTATATAATATTATATATGAACTATAAACTATATAACATTATAAAAATGTAATATTATAAAACTATAACTATATTATAAAACTATAACTATATATATAATATTATACATATTATGTTATGTATATTATATATAATTATAGATTAGGTAAAGCTTTGTGATAAGGCATATCTAATATTTTATTTATTTTTTTTTTTCATTTCAAATTCAGTTAAGTTAGTAGTTAGTATATATATATATTATATATTATTTGCTATTCAGTCAGTTTAAAATATTATTCATTATTCAGTTTATTTATTATCTATTATTATATCATACTTAGTAATATTACACATATATATATTATATAATTATACAATACATGATAAATATATGGTTTGTTTGTATATATGCATTTTTTTATTATCTTGGCATACATATATTATCTTGGCATATATAATTAGTATATGGTATGTGTTTCAATTTTATTTATTTTATTCTATTATTAAATATTAAATTATATAATTATATTTATATATATATTTATATAATAATTATATTTATATAAATTATATTTATATATGAATATGATTATTTATTACAATTTAATTATATCATTAGGACTATTTATTCAACAAATTTGATTGATTAATACGCGTTGATTTTCTGTTACGATAGATCGACGAAACAATAGCTAGACCAATAGCGGCTTCAGCCGCTGCAATAGCTATAACAAAGATCGAAAAAATGTCTCCTTTTAATTGTCGATTATCAAATAAATCAGAAAATGTGACAAGATTAATATTAACCGAATTTAGTATAAGTTCAAGACACATAAGTGCTCTAACCATGCTTCGACTTGTGATCAGTCCATAAATACCGATAGAAAATAAATATGCACTCAAAAAAAGTACATGCTCAAACATCATTGACAAACTCCTTATCAATCTCAATTGATTTCAACAAACAATTCAACTGCTTTAAGTTTTTTCTAAACTAAAATAATAATTTCAGAAAGTCATAATTCCAGGACAAAATCTAGGACAAAAGAAAGCGTTCACGATAGAAAAGATAGAAAAGGGTAGAATCAAATACCTTAGAATACTTTTTATATGTGGTGGGTCTCTTAGATTAATATCATTCATATATATATGAACTATAAATATTACATATGAACTATAAATATCAAAATATATTTGAAGGGAAATAAATGTCCTAACGATAACACATGACAAAAAGGCCTATTTTGAGGAGTGTTAATCTTAAGTATTTTATTAATATTAAGTATTTAGTATTTATAAGTAAGTATTTAATTTATAAGTATTTAGTAATTAAGTAATTATTAATTAAAGAATACTAATTTAAATAATACTAATACTAATTAAATAATACTAATTAAGTATTTACTAATTATATAATACTTAATACTATAATCATTTTTATTATTGACGAGCCATAGTAATTGCACCTATCAAGGCAACTAAAAGAATTATAGAAATGAGTTCAAATGGAAGAAAAAAATCTGTTGATAAATGAATCCCAATTTGTTGAACATTACTTATAAGGTCCTGCTCTATAATGTGGTTTGATTTTGTAGTCCAAATAATCCCATACCATGATGTATCTGGGATAGTAGTAATTAGTGAAAAAAGAATACTTGTACAAACCAGCGAAGTAACCCCATCTCCCACGGTCCAAAGAAAGAAATCGTTGGAATATTCTGAACCCTTCATAAACATCACAGCAAATATGATTAAGACATTTATAGCTCCCACATAAATAAGGAGCTGTGCAGCAGCTACAAAATAGGAGTTCAATAGAATATAGAATAAGGATACACAAACAAGAACCAATCCCAAAGAAAAGGCAGAATAAATTGGATTGGTAAATAAAACTACTCCTAGGCCTCCTAATATAAGAGCTGATCCCAGAAATACTACAAGAATATCATGTATTGGTCCAGTTAAATCCATTATGTATAATGTATAAAATATAGATAAGTTGAAATTTTTTATGACCCTTTTGAATAATCCAGAAAAAAAAGTTACCCTTTTTTTTTCTTCTTGTATATGCTATATCCCTAATTGAATTAAATCTTAATGTAGTGTGAATTTATGTAGTGGATTAATGTAGATATATTTATCAAAAAAGGATCTTACTAATTTGTAACTGTCCTTGAATGAGGGGGTTTATCCTTGTCTATTTTGTTGATTTGAGTTGAATTCATAACTGTTTGAATTGTGTAATCTTCAATTATTGATATTGGTAACCGACCCAATGCAATTTGATTATAATTCAATTCGTGGCGATCATAAGCAGAAAGTTCATATTCTTCAGTCATTGATAAACAGTTTGTTGGACAATACTCAACACAGTTACCACAAAAAATACAGACCCCAAAATCAATACTATAATTAAGCAATTGTTTCTTTTTAATATCTGCTTCCAATCTCCAATCTACAACGGGTAGATCTATAGGGCATACACGAACACATACTTCACAAGCAATACATTTATCGAATTCAAAATGGATTCGACCCCGGAAACGCTCCGATGTGATTGATTTTTCATAAGGATATTGAATAGTTACGGGTAAACGATTTGCATGAGATAAGGTAATTATAAAACCTTGACCAATATACCTTGCAGCTCGTACTGTTTGTTGACCATAATTCATGAATCCAGTCAGCATAGGAAACATATCGTATATATCAATGAAATAAAGAAATTAAAATTTCTTTCTCTTGTTTGATTGAAGAGGTTATGAATCTAGAATAGCGTTATTGTATTCTGTTATTTATAGTGAAACAAGTTGGAAAGAAGTTGTCAATAATAGATTACCTAGAGAAATAGGTAAAAGAAATTTCCATCCAAGATTTAATAGTTGGTCCATTCTCATCCTAGGCAAAGTCCATCTTGTTGTGATAGGAATAAACAGGAACAGATAGACTTTAGCTAATGTAATGAAGATACCAATTGTCATTCCAAAGATCCCCCCCATTTTATTTATTCCAAAAAATGCAGGAATAAATATGTACGGAAGAGATAAATTCCACCCCCCTAAGTAAAGAACTGTTACAAATAATGAAGAAACTAATAAATTTAGATAAGAAGCGACGTAAAACAAACCGTATTTGATACCTGAATATTCGGTTTGATAACCTGCTACTAATTCCTCCTCTGCTTCTGGTAAATCAAAAGGTAATCTCTCACATTCTGCTAGAGAAGAAATTAAAAAAACTATAAATCCTATAGGCTGACGCCACAGATTCCACCCCCAAAAACCATATTTTGACTGTGCCTCAACTATATCAACTGTACTTGAACTATTAGATAATTATAGTCGGCGATAACATCACAGTTTCCGTCGCTATTCCAGAACCGTACATGAAACCTCAGTTTCATACGGCTCCTCTACGGCCACAAACAAATATAAGGACTAGTTCGGTATTAACATTAATTATCTATTTGGGATAAATAGAATAAAGATAGATTGGAGAGAGAGTCAAAAATTAGACCGAGGTAATTCTGTTTGCTAGAAAAAAGCGCTTTTGAATTAATCTCATTCTCTTAAAAAGAAATTTTTTTTGTTCAGTAATAATTTATTACTTCAATAATAAAATACTCATTTTTGTAAATAGAAATAAACAGTTCGCCCCATCTTTTTTTATTAGATTACGAAAAAGAAAGAATTAGCCACTAATTCATGAATTTTTGTAAGAATTGCATATGCACGGATACAGTAAAGAAAGAATAACTAAAAAAAAATTATTATTCAGTTATTTTCCCATTCCATATATTGATATTGCATTCTGTTTCTTTTGTTCCTGTTCTTGTTTCTCAGAAGAGAGAGGGGGTACTCTGAAAAAGAGGATTAATTCGTTCTTGATAGTCGTTTGTTTAATCAGTGAATAGGAGCATACTCTAGATTGGAATCCTATAAGGAAGTACTGCTTTATCATTTCTACCAACTTAAAGCCCTTATTTTGATTCATTTTATGCGTAAATGCCTCTTTTGAGACTTTACATTATCTCTATTACTAATCTTTTGTGTATCTTGGTGTTCCTACTTGTCTACTCATTTTGATCGATCTCCCATATGGTAATACGTACAAGACTATAGTTGAAACTCCATACAGTTGATCCTTTGTACCCGCTTCAAGACATGAAGACTAATCAAACAATTTCAATCTTGGGGTAAACGGTTTACACTGCTTATGTTTACTTCCACTTTACTCTTGTACATAGGGAATGAGAATGAATTTTCTTACTGCGAATTTATAAGCTGTTTTGTTTCACTCATATGACTATCTAGTTTAACCCATTGACCTAAATCTGAATGATGAATAAAAAAATAACTATATCTATTCAACACATTTAATCCATTTCCTAAAAATAAAGAAAAGTTCATGTTCTAACGAATCACACGTAGAGATATTGATAACACACATGGAGTTAATGGTATTTCATAACTAATGGATTGAGCAGCAGCTCGTAAACCACCTGAAAAAGAATATTTATTATTCGACCCATATCCTGACATAAGAAGTCCAATAGGAGCAATACTTGAAATGGCAATCCATAAGAAAACACCTATACTGAGATCGGCTAGAACAAGGTGATACCCAAAAGGAATTACTAAATAACTTAGTAAAATGGATACGACCGCTATTGTTGGCCCGGCACTGAACAAACGACTATCCCCTCTAGACGGTAGGAGGTCCTCTTTAAAAAGTAGCTTGGTACCATCCGCTAAAGCTTGAAGAATTCCTAACGGACCGGCATATTCAGGTCCAATACGTTGTTGTATCCCTGCGGATATTTCTCTTTCTAACCACACAATTACTAGTACACCTATTATGATTCCAAATATCAGGATAAAAATAGGGACAAAGAGCCATATAAGTTCATAAACCTCTTTTAAGAATTCCGATCCAGAAAAAGAATTGATAGTTTGTACTTCTGTTATATCAATTATCATTTCAACGATCAACTTCTCCCATAATAATATCTACACTACCTAGTATCGTCATGATATCAGCCAATTTCATTCTTTTAACTAGCTGAGGCAAAATTTGCAAATTGATGAAACCCGGCGGACGAATTTTCCATCTCCAGGGGAAAACACTCTGATCTCCTATAAGAAAAATGCCCAATTCCCCTTTTGGGGCTTCTACTCTGACGTAAAGTTCTTGTTTTGACAATTCAAAATTGGGTGAAGGTTTTTTACTAATGAATCTATATTCAAAATAATTCCATTCGGAATCTTTTGCTCTATCAAAGCGTCGGACTTCTAAATTTTCATAGGGTCCCCCCGGAATTCCTTCTAGAGCCTGTTGAATAATTTTTATGGATTCCGTCATTTCACCAATTCGTACTAAATAACGAGCTAATGAGTCTCCTTCTTTTTGCCATTGGATTTCCCAATCGAATTCATTGTAACATTCATATTGATCAACTTTACGAAGATCCCATTGGATTCCGGAAGCTCGTAACATTGGTCCCGATAAGCCCCAATTTATTGCTTCCTCTCCCCCAATAATGCCTACTCCCTCAACTCTTTCCAAAAAAATGGGATTTAGCGTAATAAGTTTTTGATATTCGTCAACTCCTGTTAAAAAATAATCGCAAAAATCCAAACATTTATCTATCCAGCCATGAGGTAAATCAGCAGCTACTCCTCCGATACGGAAATAATTATGCATCATTCGCATACCTGTGGCAGCTTCAAATAGATCATATATCAATTCCCTCTCTCTGAAAATATAGAAAAAGGGAGTCTGTGCACCAATATCCGCCATAAAAGGACCAAGCCATAACAAATGAGAAGCTATACGACTCAGCTCTAGCATAATTACTCTGATATAGCTGGCTCTTTGAGGTACTTGAATATTTCCCAATTGTTCTGGTGCATTTACTGTTATTGCTTCTGTGAACATAGTAGCTAGATAATCCCAACGCGTTACATAAGGCAAATATTGTACAATTGTTCGGTTTTCCGCAATTTTTTCCATCCCTCTGTGTAAATAACCTAGTATGGGTTCACAGTCAATAACATCTTCACCATCAAGAGTAACGATCAGTCGAAGAACACCATGCATGGATGGGTGGTGAGGACCCATATTGACTATCATAAGATTTTTTCTTGTAGCCTGTACAGTCATATCTTTTTTCCCCAATTCATTATTCTATGAATTTTTCAAAATGAGGTTCGGTCAAAATCAAACAAAATATGAAAATCTAAAAAAAATGGTTCAAACGAATCTTTGAATTAATGAGTTTTTGTTGAATTAATGAGTTTTTGGCTCTCGAATATCCAACTGACCAATTAATTTCTTATAACGTACTCTATTTTTCTTTGACAAATACGCCAACAGGCGTTGACGTTTTCCCAGAATTATTTGTAAACCCCTCTGGGATAAAAAATCTTTTTTATGCAATTCCAAATGTGAAGTAAGTCTCCGTATCTTATTGGTGAAACTGAATACTTGAAATTCGACAGACCCCTTATTTTCTTCTTTTTCTTCTTGTTCTTGTGAAATAATCGAGATAAATGAATTTTTGACCATAAAAAAATTTACCATTTTTATTTTTTTATTTTACTGATCAGAAATAATAATGTTGGTCATTTTTTGGTAGACACAAAAATGGTTTCCTCTTACTCTTGTATATACGATACTCTTTTTTCTATCCAAATCAAATTTGAATTATTTATTTATTAATTTGATTTGGATAGAAAGGTGTAATATATTTCTGCACTCACCAAAGGGAATGATTTCTTTGTATCGTATGTATTGTACCTAAGAAGATTTTGCCGATTCATTTCTAGATTTAGTTGATAAGCCATTAAATTCAGTATCATGTATCATAATATAACACAACATATATGTATATCTTTCGGCCTTCGTATATCAAAATATACTATTTAAATATATTATCAATTAATTCTGAAGTGTATTGTGGATACATCTGTATTCTTAACATACTGAAACGACTACCATTATTGGTATCAAACCAATACCGATTCATACAAGCTAAATCTTCTAATCGATAATTGGGCCAAAGAAATAATTTGAATTTAATTAATTTGTTTTTATTTGCATTTGTGTTAAAATGCTTGTCCTTTTTCAAAAACTGTCCACAGTTTCTTATGTTGTTTTCATTGAAAAATATTAGATTTCTATCTACATCTACAACATTCCTCTTCCAGGAATTGAAACAAATCAGGATTCTCAACTCTCTACGACGTCTAGTAGATAGAATATTTTCAGGAACAAATAAATCATAATTATTTTTATCTTCACTCACAAGCATAGTGCTATGTTGTGAAATGGATTTCTCAAAAGGACTCTCATCAAGATATTTTTCTTTTATATATCTTTTATCAGTTTTAGTTTGTTGTTTACTCTTATTGATCAATGAAATACCTATGGTTTGATATATAATAAATTCTTCATCCCATTTTTTAGAGAGACGAACTGGTTCAATGATAAATATTCCCCTTTTTATCAATTCTGTAAGAGATAGATCTTCTTGAATCAACATTACATCTAGACGCATCTCTCTTCTTCGAATTGAGGATATAGCCATTTTCCTTATATTTATAAGTCTAAGTAGTAAACAATATACCTTGATATTGTTGATCATTCCTTGATTCAAAGAATTATCCCATCTTAATTGAAAAATTAAATATCTTTTCAGTAATAAATCTAGTTCTGCTTCCTTCTTACTCTTGAATTGTTTTTTCTTTCCACGTTTTTTAATGGTTGATTCTGTGTCATTTTTTTCAACATCTTCTTTTTTCTTTTGTTTTTGTGTATCTTGTTGTATATCTAATCCAAGATCTCTTTGATTTTGTTTTTTTTCTTGTTGGTTCCGATTTTCTAATTCAAGATATTCTTCTTTATTAGATCGTAGATTAAGATCCTTTTTTTGATTTCTGTTGATGTTCTCATTTTGACTAATATTCTTATCTCTATGAATGTTTAAAAGAAGAAATTGAATTGGTATAATCCATGGTTTAAGCTTATATGCATCATAAAGTAGTCCAAATTCTGAGAAGAACCAAGATTCCAGATTTGATATAGGACGATATAGCCTTTCTTTATTCATTCCCATCCAATCAAAAAGTTTTTTTCTTTTATTAAATGGTTTTGTTTTTTGATGAATCGTGAGAGGATAAATATTTTTGTTATAAATTTTTTGATAATTATTAGTTCCAGCTTTAGTATTTTTATTAATCTTGGTACCAATATGCATATTAGTCCAGGCATCAATATCGATATTTTTTCTAAAACAAAACCGGAGAATTCTACAATCAAAGTATTTTCTATCTAGATTTTTTTCTCCATATAGACTAGATTCTTCTCCTAGATAATCACTAATATCTATATCTACTAGTACATAAAATGATTCGGGTTTCTGTGTTTTCTGTGTATTGAAATTATATGGAATTTTTTGGTCTCTGTTTACTTGTGATGGCGATGCATAAATATATGAGTCCCCTCCATTCTCATAATTCACATATTTATGTGCTAGAAGATCATATTTGTAGTTTTTTTTTAATTTTTCTTTTTGTCCTGTCCATGAGTCTATTCCGTAATAATTTTGTTTCACGTAATGAATTAATTGGTTTTTTTTATATGAATCAAATATTATTGAGTTTTCTTTTTGAGTTGTACAACGTTGATTGACTCTATTTCTCCATTTTTGTGGTACTAATTGAGACCATTGAGATTGAGATAAATTGTATTGATAATGATTCTTTAACCAGTTTTTCCATTTATTCATTCCAGACTTATAAGCTTTCTTATGCTTTGGTTTGGAATCAAATAGGCCTCGTGTCCCACAAAAATCTTTGATTCTATCTTTAAGAAAAAGACGGATTCCGTGATATTGAAGTACAGATTTCAAGTAATCTTTGTTATTAACTTGAACTTGTGATAATGTATAAAATACATATGCTTGTGACAAAAAGGATAAGTCATAATAAATGTTTGAATTCTTATTATTATTAATATTAGAAATCCACTTTTTCATTGTCGAAATCAAATGAATTGTATTTTTATTTGTTTGATCAATCCCTTTTTGATTTGTTTCATCGTGGTAAAAGAATTTATTGCTCATTTTTTTTGTTGATTCAAGGAAAAGTTGTGCATTGGTCCTAAGAATGTTAATGGTACATAGAAGGATATCGCTGTATATTTTTTCAATGAAATATTTGAGAAAGTAGTATAATTTACGTATTAATCGGGTACTCTTTCTTTTGAATATTTGCCAAATATGTTTTTGCAATTCTGAATTTTTATCAGCAGAATTTGTCTTGTTAGGGCTAATACTTATATCTAGAGTTAGAATTATTTTTTTCTTGTCTTTTGTGATTTGTTCTATTTGATTCCTGATTGTGGTTGTCCTATCAGTAAGATCTTTTATTTTTATTTCTATAAGTGAATGTTTTGTCCAATTCGTGGATCGAATTCGAATGGTTGATTCGTCGGTAATCTTATTACTGATTATAGAATCTTTTCTATTTTCGTCCGATTCACCTATTTTTACTTTTCCAAATCCAAATAAAAAAATTGGGTTTCCTTTTTCAAGTTCTTTCATTATTCGTTTTATAACTAGAACTTTTTTGTTAACCCGTTTTATTTTTTCTTTTGAAATCCTTAAAAACCATTTTCTCATTTTTTTAGAAACTCTTAGAACTATAGAAAGAGAAATTGTTTTTTCCACTTTTCTCATTTTTTTTTTTAACTCTTTTAAAATAGGTTCAAAAAAAGAAGGTTGTTTTATAGGAGAACCGAAAGGGAGTTCCGTTTCTCTTCCCCAGACTGTTAAAAAACAAAAATGGTGCTTTTTCCCCCTTTTTTTCATTGTATCCCTATGATGGGATCGTACTTTAGATTTTCGCCAAGGTTTCAGACGGAAAGGAAATATCATTTTTATCTGAATACCATCCGTTAACCAATCTTGTGGAAATTCTGTTTCTGATAATGGAACACCATTATAGGTGCATTTAACATGCATTTCTCTATTCCAACCTTTCCAATCCTCGTACCACTCGGGGAATTGGAATAATAACATACGGCCGACATTTTTAGCTATTATCAACGAAGGCAATACAATGTATTTTCTAAGAATCGATTGGATTACTAACATCAAACTTCTTATTGCTTGAGCAAGCATAATGCTATCCCAAATTTCTGCTATTGCTATACGTTCATTTTCCTCTTTTTCTTCCTCCTCAGAATCAGAATTAGAATTAAGAATTTGAAATTCCGATTCTCTATCCACCCAATCCCTAAAAATGAGATTCATCATTTCGGAGATGTCAAAAGAGAGAAAAAATGTTTTGTCTATTTGATCCAAAAAAAGTGGCGAATGCACATTTGCTTGAAACATTTCCCAAGTAACTGTTTTACGTCTTTGAGCACGCATGGATCCTTTGATTAGATCCCGACGAAAATCCGATTGTTGTGAGTAACGTATCAAAGACACCTCTTCTGCTTGATCATTATCACTAGTATTACTAATAGTATTGGTAATTTCGTCCTTATCAGTATAAATTACAACACGTTTGGCTTTTCTTGAACGAATTTCATGATCTTCCGTTAATTCTTCTTCATTTTCTTCCTCTTGTTCTTCTAAATCGTCGGTCAATTTGTATGACCATCGAGGAACCTCTTTTCTGATTTCTTCTATTTCAGGTTCAGGAAAAAAAAATTTATTATTTTGATTTCTAATTGTTTGATCATTGTGATCAGTTGTAACTACATCGAATATCAATTGCAAACATTTTGCTTGCTTTTCTGAATCAATTCTTTTTTCTTCTGCCAATAAAGACAATTTTTTCAAATTAAGACTGGGTGGGGATTCAAATGGGACTTCGTCGATTGAGGTTAAGGAATGACCAATATTTGTTGATAAAAATTCTCCATCAAAGAGATTCTTTTGATATTCAAATTCTTTTTTTTTTGAATCATTAGGAAGTAGGCCGTGAATTTTATTTATCCAGACTATTTCTATGGACTCCTCTGCATCTGTAGAAGTTATTAAATCATTCCTGATTGAACGTGAATATAATTTTGTGATTTTTCCGCGATATGGTCCGTTTAAAAAAGGATCGTACATTTTAGGCAAGCATTCCTTTTCATTTTCATCATTGCATAATCTGATTCTTTTCTCTAGCACATCTAGAACAAGGGATCCTGTTTTTTTTTCTAGAGTTTTTATTCGATTTATTAATTCATTGCTCAAGGTGTGCTTTTTTTGTTCATTAGTATAAACCCAATAATTATCCTCGTGGGATAGTTTTTCGGTCGTGTACAAAGATATCTTTCGTTCTATCATTTCTGAAAAAGTTGCTAAACTCGGCGGATATGTAAAAGATATTCTTTGTTTTCCATCACTTGGACATGTATAAAAAAAATATTGTGACATCTCATTTCGTACAGCATTTTCAAATCGATCATTTTTTATATATCGAAATGGACGATTCCATCGTTTACAGTCGAAAAGAAAAGTGACAAGCGGTTTTTCAAACCAAAAAAGATTTTGATCTTCTTTACTTTCTAACTCCAAAAGTTCTTGTTCTTGATACCTATTAAGGTAAGAGTCTTCGTAAACCGGGCTATCCTCATAGCACGTCTCTTTAAAGTTAAAGTGAAAT